CCCGCAAAATAAAAAAGAGTATAAAAAAAAAACAAACAAAGAAAAGACTTATAGAAATAGAATTTTTTGAATCATATATCATTCTATTGATCAACAAGAATTTGGCACTTTTACCAACTTTATTTTAAGGAATCTCTAGATCTAGAAATTCATTTCGTACAACTGAACCTTTTCAAACTGTTTCTTTTTCAGAACCAAAAAGATTTGTGCCAAAATCACAGATGCCAAGAATAACAGAAGGCCTTGGACTCGTAATGGATCTTGAAGCACTATTTCTGCGTCTCCCTGACCAAAACCTCCTACATTTGGATTACTTGTTAATGGTTGATCAAGCTTGATGGATTCACCTTCTGAAACAAGAAGTTCTGGTCCTGGAGGTATAATATCAACCACTTGACGTCCTTCTGAAGCATCAACTATGGTTATTTCATATCCCCCCTTTTCTTTACGTGCTATTCTGCTTACTATACCAGCAGATGTAGCATTATAAACTGTATTGTTACTCTTGCTACCATCAGGATAAATCTGACCCCTTCCCCTGTTCCCACCTACATATATGGGATATTTTAAGAAGTGAACGTCTTTTTTCGTAGCAGGGTCGGGGGAAAGAATAGGAAATACGATTTCACTATATTTCTGACCGGGAACAGGACCTATCACAAGAATATTTCTTTTATTAGGACGATAAAACTGAAAAGAAAGATTGCCCATCTTTTCTTTCATTTCGGGAGAAATACGATCGGGGGGGGCTAATTCGAATCCCTCAGGTAAAATAAGAACAGCTCCTACATTCAAAGCTCCCTTTTTACCATTAGCAAGAACTTGTTTAAGTTGCATATCATAAGGAATTCGAACAACTGCTTCAAATACAGTATCAGGAAGCACAGCTTGCGGAACTTCAATATCCACGGGCTTATTAGCTAAATGGCAATTGGCACATACAATTCGCCCAGTTGCTTCTCGTGGATTTTCATAACCCTGCTGCGCAAAAATGGGATATGCATTTGAAATAGATGCTCGAGTTATTGCATATATCATGATCGATACATAAATGGATCGAGTCATCTGTTCTTTTACCCAAGAAAAAGTCTTTCTATTTTGCATGGTCCAATCATTGATCCCCGGAATTTCTACAATAAATTTGATAGGTAACTAGTAGAATTCCCTATCCACAAGTTTGCCATTGTATTGATTGTACTGAAAGAATTGTACTGGTGGAATATAGTATGAATACCTTGAATTGAAAAGGTAGAAGTATAAAGAATAAGTAAGATGAAAAATGATTTATTTATACATGAAGAAAGATTCTGATTTGATTGATATCAAAAGATCTAATGAATTATTCATTCATTGAATGATAAATTACTACAAGCGAAGGAGATACACGATTTAAAAAATGGAAGATCCAATATTTCACAATTGTATCTAGAATCACTGGAAAAGTGGAAACAAGACCAGATATAATCTGATCATTCTGAGCCAATCCAAAATCGTTGTAGATCGAACCAATCATTAGTTCCCAACCATGGGTCGAGTGAAATCCGATCCATAAATCAGTAACTAAAAGAATCGAAAAAGCTTTGATTGTATCACTTAAGTTATAGAGAAATTCCTGAATCCAAGAATTTAGAATGAAAAGTTCTTCATTACCCAGAAAAAAATAACCACTTAGAATAGCGAAACAGATTAGATTTGTAGAGAAATGCAAAATGATATGGAAATGAGATTCATTGTGTCTTTGGACCAATTGTATAGTTTCCTTGTGCATTCCTATACGAAGCCTTTGCATATGTGTCTCCGAGTACTCCTTTATCATCTCGTCCAACAGGAATAGTTCTTCTAATTCCATAAATTTTTCTAGAACATTTTTCTCTTGAATATCATTCAAAAGGATTTCGGATTGCCTGGTATTCCACCAATTAAGAACCCAAGTTTCTAGACATTTCTTAAATGAGAGAGAAACCCACCAGGGCAAAAAGAGTATAGACACAAGATATGGGAGGGAAGCCAATGCTTTCTTTTTTTTCATTCTGTTTCCGTGATGTGAATTGTTAATGAACCTGTTTCATTCGTCGATTCTATCTGAGATTTCTATGAAACACGAATTATATAAAAAGAGCCTATAACTCTAACAAGAACAAGGTATCGAACCTATGGTTCTTTTCCTATTTTTGTTTTTGTGTAAGAATTGAGTCTTTGGATCTAGAATAGAACATAGAAGAAGGGCCCTTTTCGAATGAAAAAAGAAAGAAGTAAATATTCTTTCCATATTCCAGAGATCTCAATTAGGCAAATTGTAACCAATTTCCTCTTCATTTCTTCCTTTCGATGAAGACTCGAAAACCCATTTGAACTAACGAATAGAATTTGGATTTAAAGACGAAACCTACCGGATCCTTTAATTCTTTTCTTTCTATTTCGAAAGATTTCACTGTCTAACCGCAGCGCGGGGATAGGGTATCAATTCAAAGGCCTAAAAAGAGGAATTCTGTTTTACGAAAAGAAAAGAAATGTTAGGATATTTTATGAATCTATACTTATTAGACTCTTTTCTTTTTACTAGTATAAAGAATGAAGCTGGACGCCATGTGTATACAAAATAGTTTTTGTGTATAAATAGTTTCTATTCTCCTTAATCTATTTTCGTTCATTAGTTCTATTATATTTTATATTTTCTTAGTCCATATACGTCCTCCTGCTTTTGAGATGTATTAAGTTCCTTCTCTCATGCTGAGATTTCTTCTTCAGTTCATTTCAAAATACTTCAATGGGTACGCGCAAGAAATAGGCCAATTCGGCAGCTTTTTGTTCAATTTCTCGTGGAGTCAAATTCTCATCAGTACGGGTCAAGGGAATGGCTCCTTGGCCCCTGATTTCCATATAAAGGACACGGCGAGGAAAAAGACCCTCTCTCACCTCCATTCTGATTGATTGGATATCTTTCAGAAAGAAACGAAGGAAGATACGACGATTTCTTCCAGGAAATCCCCAACGAAAAAGGGACATTATCCCTTCTTTTCTATCAAATCGGTCATAACCACTACCTACATTCCATGAAATTGTGCACCACAAATAAGAACTAATGAATAGACCTGCGATCCCATAGAAAGACATCACGATCCCTTGTGGGAAAAAAAGAATTTGCTGAGACGGAAATACGGATATCAGATTTTTACCAAGATAACTGGAAGTTCCAACCACTAAGAATCCTAATGAACCTAAAAAAAGGATACAGGCCCAGCAAAAATTACTTGTTTTTCGAGACCCCGTTATAAGTTCTATCCATATATGTTCTGATCGCCAGTTCATACTATACTAGATCCAGTTGCATTCGATTGGAATTGAGAGAATAACTCAAATGGATTTGACTCGATTTTTATTGCTTGATCCCTAAGTAACTTTCATCAACTAGCAGCATTCCGACGGGAACCTTTAGGAATAATTGGTTAGATACATTGAGTTTCTATTTCAAATATTTTTCAAAAAAGATTTGCTGATGATCATTTTGAATTGAATCATTTAATTGATTAAGCTATAATCGCATATACACGCATTAATGCGTATATTATGCATCGGCATACATAAAAAAACAACTATTTGTGAAAGGCCACATATCATATATCCTACCATATTACATTCAAAGAGTATCTGTATGATGATCCAGTGTTGAAAGAGATTGATGAGATTTGGTCCCATCGTATTTAAACAATCTTATTTCTTTGGACATAAAGAGATAAAGAAGCCATTGCGATTGCCGGAAAGACTAGGCCCACTAAAGGAACAAAAATAGAGGGAAAGTTCAAATCTATCATAGAATGGGTACCTCGATTTCATATTTGTACCTATTATAATTCTAAATTATAATTATAAAGATATCTTATGATAAGTCTATCTATTAGAAAGAATATTAAGATAATCTTAATATGAAGTATTTCAGAATAAATAACGAATGTAGAACTAAATGAAGTGTACCTATTCCTCTTTCTACACGAATATGTATGAGAATCCGCTTTCAGAAATTGGATTCTTCTTCTCCCATCCTTATTTATCTTCATCGTCTTTCTATCTTTCCTTTCAAAACAAAAAAGGTGTTTTGAAAGGAAAGATAGAAAAGAGTTTCTTATGAGTTCCCGACTTTAACCAATCTTATTCAACAAAAAGGGATTCCTAGTGAAAAACGGGGGTTCTCGCTAAATAGAAAGAACTTCTATATTCTTCTTATTTGTTATTTGAATATTTCTATTTTCTTTATTTTATTTGAGATTTCTTCTTTCTTTTTATTTCATATTTTATTTTTCTTTCCCGGATTTCTCGGAAGGAGAAATAAATTCTTTTTTATCTTGTCGATAGAGGGATGCTTATTCCTAATCAGGAAGAGAGGTAGAATAAAAAAAGGATCCGGGGCAAAAAGTCATTATCCAAAACTTTTGACTCTTACTACACTTATAACTGATGTACCCAAAGAAAACACCATCTTCTTAGTTTTGTTTTTTTCATTAGAATGAACTAAATGCTTATTCGCTACAAAGAAAAAGAACTGAAGCTAGTGCTATACTTCCATTTGAAAATGAAGAATTTCAATCTTTTTTAAAATCTTTTTTTAATCTTGATTCAAGGGAAGGAAACCATGTAGCTGAAATAACTCATTCAGAACACCTTTTAAAGGATTACGTGGTACAATTGGGTCGAATAAGCCCTTAAGGAATAAATACTCAGCCGCTTGTGAACCGTCGGGTACTGTCTTTTTCAATGTTTGTTCAATTACTCTTTTACCCGCAAAAGCAATGTAGGCATTAGGTTCAGCAATAATGATATCTCCCAACATACCAAAACTTGCTGTAACTCCGCCAGTTGTAGGAGATGTAAGGATTGATACATAGAATAACTTTTTCTTTGATTGATAATCATATGAAGCAGAAGATATTTTAGCCATTTGCATCAAGCTCAAACTCCCTTCTTGCATGCGTGCTCCTCCAGAAGCACACACAATAATGACAGGTAGAGATCGATTAGTAGCATACTCGATTAAACGGGTGATTTTCTCACCTACTACAGATCCCATACTACCTCCCATAAACTGAAAATCCATAACTCCAATTGCTATGGGAATACTATTTAATTGACCTACGCCCGTTTGAACAGCTTCAGTTAAACCCGTTTTTCTTTGATAAAAAGAGATGCGATCTATATAAGGTTCCTCCTCTGAATGAAATTCAATGGGGTCCATAGAGACCATATCTTCATCCATAGGCTCCCAAGTGCCAGGATCAATAAAGAGTTCAATTCTATCTGAACTACTCATTTTCAAATGATATCCGCAGTGTTCACAAATATTCATTTTTGAACTAAAAGATTTTTTATAATTTAATCCATAACAATTCTCACATTGAACCCATAACTGCTTGTATTTTGTATTTCTATCTAAATCATTAGATCTTTCTCTTATATTGAAAGAACTGCTACTAGTTTTGATACTAGAATTTCCACTTTCAATACTACTTATACTTTCCGTACAAATGAAACTAGAAATGTAACTGTCGATACCACTGTAAATGTCACTCTTAAGACTGATTTCAAAACGAAGATAACTATCAATGCAACTATTAATGTGATTATTCCAATTAGATTGAGTATCATACATGGAATAATAATAGTAGTAATTACTACTATTAGATCCACTATTCAAATAACTAGGAAAAAGAATCTCTAGTTCACTCAAAGAAGAACTAGCATTGTAAATATCAAAAATCTGATTTTCAATATCAAAATATACAGAAGAAGTGTCACCATTACTATTTCTAACTAAAAAAGTATGATCAGAGATCAAACTCCAAAAATTCCTGCTATCAAATAAATAATTTAGATAATTCATATTACTGAAACTAAAACTGTGCCAACTAGTAATCTTTTTCTCCGCATCATTTAGAATAGTTTCTTCACTTCCACTGGTATGTCCAAGAGCATCAAGACTATCCATTGATTTACTTAGTCCACACCTATGTTCTAACTTCTTGTTAGACAACATCGAATTGAACCAACATTTTTCCATAGATTCTTTCCGCCCCCTATTTTATGAAAACCTAATACTAATAGATGAATAGTCATTCGATGAATAAAAAATCATTTTACTATTTCTTTTTTCTTTCTCATCAGAATTCAAATGAAGCATATGATTATGATCCAATCATTCAGATTGTTAATGAAAAACGAGCGAGTCTTGAAAAGATCTCCTTTTGAGGAATCTGTTGAATCATTTCAATATTATGATAGAATTTTTTCCTCAAAAAAAGATATATAAAGACAGGTTTCTCTCATGTAAAACTTTCAATTCTCATCAAAAAGATACATAGTTGTTTCTTCCCATAAATTCAAAATGAATTCTCGTCTCGTAGAATCTCGTGTCATATAGTCAAATAAGAAAATGAGTTTCTATTACAACAGGGAACGAAAAAGACAATATACAGGATAGGGGTAGAAGGGATCCTTCCCTTGGCTTGATCTATGGCCTGAAACTAAGGAATATAAAATGATCCACCAATCCAATCCCAAGGATCCATAATTCAGCCTATGGATCCAACAATAAAGAATAGAATAGATAAGTTGTTTAGTCTTCCTTCGATCTTATCTTCTTATGTTTATATTTTGTATATACTTGTATATCGTATTGTATATCTATCGTAAGGTCTGTACATATAAAAGATATATGCAAATACACAAAGACCATCATAGTTCATAGTATTATAGGATTAGTATAAGATGTCTTTCTTTTTCTTCGGCCCAATCTTTCTTTTTTTGAGGAAAAGAAAGATTGGGCCAAGTTTCATTGCAATCAATTAGGAGAACAAACAGGAATTGCTAAATTATACGCGCTTATTTTGTCTCTTTATCCACCTTATCCACCTTATCCACTGGTTCGAACTCGAATGTGATCTCTTTCCATACTTCACAAGCAGCGGCTAGCTCAGGACTCCATTTGGCAGCTTCACGAATAATATCATTACCTTCACGAGCAAGATCACGTCCCTCATTACGAGCTTGTACACATGCTTCTAAAGACACCCGATTAGCTACTGCACCGGGTGCATTTCCCCAAGGGTGCCCTAAAGTTCCTCCACCAAACTGTAGTACGGAATCATCCCCAAAGATTTCGGTTAGGGCAGGCATATGCCAAACATGAATACCCCCTGAAGCCACGGGCAGAACACCTGGCATAGAGACCCAGTCTTGAGTGAAAAAAATACCACGACTTCGATCTTTTTCAATAAAATCATCACGTAACAAATCAACAAAACCCAAAGTCATCTCACGTTCCCCTTCCAGTTTACCCACTACTGTACCAGCGTGAATATGATCTCCGCCAGACATACGTAATGCTTTAGCTAGTACACGAAAATGCATACCATGATTTTTCTGTCTATCAATAACTGCATGCATTGCGCGATGGATGTGAAGAAGTAGACCATTGTCGCGGCAATAATGAGCCAGGCTAGTATTTGCGGT